ATGAACAAATATCTTACACGTTGGCTATTTTCTACTAATCATAAGGATATAGGTACTTTATATTTACTATTTGGTGCTTTTTCTGGAATGGCAGGGACAGCTTCGAGTATGTTAATACGGCTAGAACTGTCCGCTCCAGGTAGTATGATAGGAGATGATCATTTATATAATGTAATTGTAACATCACATGCTTTATTAATGATTTTCTTCCTAGTAATGCCAGTAATGATCGGAGGATTCGGAAATTGGTTTGTGCCAATTATGATTGGTGCGCCTGATATGGCCTTTCCTAGATTAAACAATATTAGTTTCTGGTTATTACCACCTTCTCTAATACTATTGGTTGGTTCTATGTTTGTGGAACAAGGGGCAGGTACAGGCTGGACCATTTATCCCCCACTATCAAGCATTCAAGCCCATTCAGGGGGAGCAGTGGATATGGCTATATTTAGTCTACATCTAGCTGGTGTATCTTCCATTTTAAGTTCTATTAACTTTATAACTACTATAATCAACATGAGGGTTCCTGGTATGAGTATGCATAGATTACCTCTATTCGTATGGTCTGTATTAATTACTACAATATTGTTATTATTATCTTTACCAGTGTTAGCTGGTGCAATTACAATGTTATTGACAGATAGAAATTTTAATACTACATTCTTTGACCCTGCGGGAGGGGGAGATCCCATTTTATTCCAACATTTATTTTGGTTTTTTGGACATCCTGAAGTCTATATATTAATTCTACCAGGATTTGGTATGGTATCTCAAATTATACCCACATTTTCTGCTAAACAACATATTTTTGGTTATTTAGGTATGGTCTATGCTATGATTTCTATTGGAGTATTAGGATTTATTGTTTGGGCCCACCATATGTTCACTGTTGGTATGGATGTAGATACTCGTGCCTACTTTACTGCCGCCACTATGATTATTGCTGTTCCTACTGGGATTAAAATATTTAGCTGGTTAGCTACTATATATGGGGGAAGCCCACGGCTTGATACACCTATGTTGTGGGCTATTGGGTTTGTGTTCCTATTTACCATTGGTGGTTTAACTGGAGTTATATTAGCTAATAGTTCATTAGATATTGCATTACACGATACTTATTATGTAGTAGCTCACTTCCATTACGTGTTATCTATGGGAGCTATATTTGCTATATTTGGAGGATACTACTATTGGTTCGGTAAAATTACAGGTTATCGTTATAATGAATTATACGGTAAGATCCATTTCTGGATTATGTTTATCGGAGTTAATTTAACTTTCTTCCCCCAGCATTTCTTGGGTTTAGCCGGATTACCTAGAAGATACTCGGATTTCCCTGATGCTTATCAAGATTGGAACTTAGTTAGTTCTTGCGGAGCTGTAATAGCCCTGGTAGGAATTATATGGTTCATATACTTGTCTTATGAGGCATTAGCAGCCGAAAGACCATTTAAGGGTTGGTCAACTTCGCCTGGTTCATTAGAGTGGTCTTTATCTTCTCCGCCTGCTTTTCATACTTATAATGAATTACCGTTTGTCTATCAGCGTAAATTAAGTCATGGGGATGATTTAAATATTATTTCCACACTACTCCTTTGACCTTGGGGAGTYTATAAGGCAATGTGTTCTTCTAATACATGCAAGGCCCTGAATAAGGGTCCTACTGGTGAGGATAAAACGGAGATTATCTCGGTTAACGTATTAGAATAGGTGGGATAGTGGCCCACCTGGTCGAAGATGCGTAGTATAGCCACACTTTCACTGAAACAAGGGGAAGACATTTTGGCAGCAGTAGAGAATCTTGTGCAATGGGTAAACGCTTGACACAGGGTTTCACACTGAGGTCTGTCTAACTAAGTGCCAGCAGACGCGGTTAAACTTAGAGGCCCAGTTTTTATTTCGCATTAGGCGTTAAAGTATGTAGTGAAGCATGAGAATAAAGTAAGGCGAACCTCTTGGTAGCGGTAAAATGTTTGAAGCAAGAGTGGAAGTCCGAAGGTGAAGACTCCTTACTCCGTTCATGTTATATTTTCATGAAATACGAAAGCTTGGATAGCAAACAGGATTAGATACCCTGGTAGTCCTCGCCCTAAACTTATACAATAGCTTTATTAGCAAATAACCTTATTGTATGCCTGAATACTATGATCGCAAGATTGAAACTCAAAAGGCTTGGCTGTTCACTGTTTGAATCAGAGGAGCGTGTAATTTAATACGATGATCCGCGTGTCACCTTACCTTTCCTTGAAAGCAGACTACCTTTTTAGGTAGTAGTCGCTCAGGCATTGCATGGCCGTCGTCAGGATAACAATAAATGTTGTCCTTAACCCTATTATGGATTAAGTCAGGTGTCATGGTCTTTATGGAAAGGGATATTATGCGCTACATTCTCCTATACAATATACACAGTAAATTAGGAGGCGGAGATTCTCTGAAACGGGAATCTTAAGTAGGATTTGATAGTAATCGGGAAGTAGAGCGTTCCGGTGAATTCTAACCCAGTGTTAGCACAAATCGCCCGTCGTCCCCTTCAAGTTAAGGATACGAGACGCCCCGCGGCGGGGTTATCCTTCCTTTTCGAGAATGGGTAAGTCGTAACATAGTAAGGGTAAGGGAACTTGTTCTTGGGCCAAGTTATGCGCGTTCAATACGTACTTGGTCGCCCTCCGTAACTAGGATGATGAGTACTATTATTTCAATTATCTTTAAAACGCTTGCAATAATAATACCTCTATTAGTGGCTATAGCTTATTTAACTTTAGCAGAAAGAAAGGTATTAGGGTATATGCAAGCACGAAAAGGACCTAATGTAGTTGGTGTTTATGGACTATTACAGCCTTTAGCTGATGGATTAAAGTTATTCACTAAAGAGATGGCTATTCCCAATCATGCTAATCTGTCGGTTTATATTGTAGCCCCAATTTTATCGCTTACTTTAGCTTTTTTAGCTTGGGGGGTTATTCCTTTTAGCCCTGGTATTGTATTAGCTGATATTAATGTTGGTATCTTATACATCTTTGCTATCAGTTCTATGGGGGTGTATGCTATTTTAATGTCTGGTTGGGGAAGTAATTCTAAATATGCATTCTTAGGGGCTATTAGAGCAGCAGCTCAAATGATTAGCTATGAAGTGTGTATAGGGCTCATTCTAATATCAGTAATATTATGTGCAGGTTCTCTTAATATCACTCAGATTGTTTTAGCTCAAGCTGAAATTTGGTATATAATACCTTTATTTCCAGCTGCTTTAATGTTTTTTGCTTCGGCATTAGCTGAAACTAATCGGGCTCCTTTTGATCTTACTGAGGGAGAATCAGAATTAGTATCTGGATATAATGTAGAATATTCTAGTATGTCGTTTGCCCTATTCTTTTTAGCTGAATACGGCCATATTATTTTAATGAGCTGTTTGATAAGTTTATTGTTTTTAGGTGGTTGGGCACCTTTCACGGGAATTCTAGGAATGGGTTGCTTAGCCCTTAAAACTACCGCAGTAGTGTTCGCATTTGTGTGGGTGCGAGCTTCTTTCCCTAAAATGAGATATGACCAACTTATGTATCTATTATGGAAGTCTTACTTACCTTTCAGTCTTGGTTTAATCGTTTTAGTTTCTGGCCTGTTGATAGGTTTAGATGCAGTGCCTTGCTAGCATTTAGGGAGATAATTTCCTGAGCGCATGCATATGGAATCACCAAACAAAATGTTACGAATAAGAACTCAACATCCAATAATTTCTATTGTGAACGGGGTTCTGGTTGATCTACCAGCCCCTTCTAATATTAGTTATTATTGGAATTTTGGTTCTTTGTTAGGACTTTGTTTAGCTATTCAATTGATTACTGGAATATTCTTAGCTATGCATTATTGCCCTGACGTTAGTTTAGCTTTTGACTCAATTTCCCATATTTTAAGAGACGTTAATTATGGTTTTCTGTTAAAGTATATTCATGCTAATGGAGCTTCATTATTCTTTCTTTGTGTATATATACACATGGGCAGAGGACTTTATTATGGGAGCTACATGAAAATGGACGTTTGGAGTGTAGGGGTTATAATTTACTTAGTGATGATGTTAACAGCTTTCTTAGGGTATGTATTACCTTGGGGACAAATGTCTTTTTGGGGAGCCACAGTTATTACTAACTTTTGTTCTGCTATACCCTATATAGGAACAGATGTTGTTCAGTGGATTTGGGGAGGATTTAGTGTATCTAACGCAACTCTTAATCGTTTCTTCTCTTTACATTATCTTTTTCCTTTTCTTCTAGTTGGATTGGGCGTATTACATATTATTAGCTTACATACAGCTGGGTCAAATAATCCTTTAGGGATTGACTCTAATATAGACAAAGTTACCTTTCATGTTTATTATACTTATAAGGACTTGTTTGGTATAATGGTCCTTAGCACTATTTTAATTATACTTTGCTATTTTATGCCTAATGTATTAGGTGATCCTGAAAATTTCATTCAAGCTAATCCTTTAGTAACTCCTGTTCATATACAACCAGAATGGTACTTCTTATTTGCATACGCCATACTACGCTCTATACCGAACAAACTTGGGGGAGTCTTGGCTATGGTATTTAGTATCTTGGTGTTATTTTTATTGCCTTTCATTCATACTAGTAAATTAAGAGCTTTAACATTTAGACCTTTAGGTAAAATAGCATTTTGGTTTTTAGTAGCTGATTTTATTTTATTAACCTGGTTAGGAGCTAATCCAGTTGAGGAACCTTATGTTATGGTTGGTCAATTTGCTTCTTTATTCTACTTTTGCTACTTTTTAGTATTGGTCCCCTTGTTAGGCTGGGTAGAAACCAAATTGCTCCGTATGAAGTAATATAGGTCATTTGTTGGCCGAAAGTGCAATATGAATAGTTTATTTATGATATTCTCCTTAGGAATAGTTGGAGCTAGTCTTATGGTTATATCTACGCCGAATCCTGTTTATTCAGTATTYTGGTTAGTTATTGCCTTTGTTAATGCTGCTGTTATGTTTATATCATTGGGATTAGATTACATAGGCTTAATATTTATAATTGTCTATGTAGGGGCTATCGCTATTTTATTTCTGTTCGTAATTATGTTAATTCAACAGCCTAATAAAGTAGATTCTCAAGATCATTCGCATTTTTTACCTGTAGGATTATCTGTTATATTCTTATTTTATAGTTTACTAACCAATAGCCCTAAATATATCAGCAATCCTGTTATAGGATCTAGAACTAACATTGGGGCAATTGGAAGTCATCTTTATACAACTTATTATGAATTAGTGTTAATTGCTAGTTTGGTGCTGTTAGTCGCTATGATAGGGGCTATATTATTAGCTAAGCAGCCAAATTCACCTTTTTTATATAATTCTCATGGTGAATCATTACGTAGTAAGCAAGATCTCTTCCTACAAATCAGCAGAGAGCACCTTTAGGTGCCTTCTGGCTAAGTGTTAATGCACGTCTCCGCTTAAGAAACATGGAGTTCAAAGGAATATTAATACTACTTATCGTCAGCGGAACATTATCAATTCTAATTTTAGGGGCATCTTATTTATTAGGATATAAACAACCTGATATAGAGAAAGTGTCAGTCTATGAATGTGGGTTTGATCCTTTTGACAATCCGGGGAATCCCTTCTCCGTTAGATTTTTCTTAATTGGTATCTTGTTTTTAATATTTGATCTTGAAATATCTTTCTTATTTCCTTGGGCTGTTACATATATGGGCTTACCTTTATTTGGATATTGGGTTGTTATGTTATTTTTATTTATATTAACTTTAGGGTTAATTTATGAGTGGATAGAAGGAGGCTTAGAGTGGGAAAACTAGCCCCTAATTGGTATAGCGCATGTCCTATTTAATATTATCAATTGTCATCTTATTAATCGGAATCTTAGGTATTATTCTTAACAGAAGCAATTTAATTATTATGCTAATGTGTGTAGAGCTAGTTTTATTGGCCTCTACTATTTTGCTTCTATTTGAGTCTCGTGTGCTCTATACACTTTTTGGTCAAATTTTTGCGATTGTGATTCTAACTGTTGCAGCTGCCGAGTCTGCTATCGGTTTAGCCATTATGGTTAACTATTACCGTTTACGTGGTACAATTGCTGTTCGAGCCTTAAATTTATTAAGAGGTTAACTCCTAATTAAAAATGAACCAGATACCTATGCAATATTTTAATTTAGCGGAGGAGAATTATTCTAAGTATGGGTTATCAGTAATCCAACTTATCCAGATTGGTAAGTTCTATGAACTTTGGCATGAGCCCGATACTTCTAGTAAGCACCGAGTATGCTCTCAAGCCGAGTTATTAGTTGAGTCATCGACACGAAGTAGGCCTTTAGAGGTAACATCCCCCATTGAACAAGTTGCTTCGTTACTTGATATGAGAATAATATCACCCAGTAAAAGATCTTTGCTTCAAATGGGATTTCCAATCTATTCCCTTACTACCCATTTAACCACTTTGTTGGATAAAGGTTGGACTGTTGTAGTTATTGATGAATTAGTCACTGGTAAATCCGGGCCAAAACAACGCGCAGTATCTCAAGTTTATTCTCCTAGTTGCAATTCAGAAGATTGTTCGGAATTATCCTATGTGTTATCAATTTATTTTTCTCAAGACAACTTACTAGGTATTACTTTATTTTCAGCCATGAATGGGCATAGTATAATGTTTCCTGTCTCTTGAACGGACAGGGACAAAGTAACCCGGTTATTAGTCAGTTATCGTATTAGAGAAATAGTAATTTGGGTGGACTCGGGGGTAGGTTTAAATGTTTTAATAAATAAGATATATAATTTATTAATTGGTTGGAATTTATTCCCCTCTGAACCTAATGCTAAAATTGAAGTTATGGGGGAAGTACTAACCAATTTACCGTGTTATTTATCTTATAGGTACGAAAATAATAATAAGGAGTGGCTTTTGCTTCATATTTATATAGGCACTAACGCAGAGTGGTTGAACAAAAATTATCAAAAATATACCCTTAGTAAGATATTTCAAAGTACTTGGACAGAAAATGTTGATCAGGCAAATTTAATTAGTCTTTTAGGAGTATTACAATTTATTAAAGATCGAAACCCTAATCTTATTAAGAATCTTCAACTTCCTGAGTGTTATAATTCTGTTGTCAGTCCCTTAAATTTAATATTATGTAATCGAGCAGAATATCAATTGGACTTATTACCTAAGAGGGGGAAGTTGGGTGGTTTACTTAATCTGGTTGATTATTGTTCTACTGCAATGGGTAAAAGACTTTTCAAATTTAGACTTCTTAACCCTATTACAGATTATTCTGAATTAAATCTTCGTTATAAGGAGATTGCTATATTTAAACAATTACTTGACAGGAAAATATTTGACAATTTCGAGTTAAAACACATTAAAGATTTATCTTCTTTACATCGTCAATGGGCAATATGTGCCTCAAGTGATACTACCTTGTCCCCTAAAAAGTTAAGTCAAATTTACCACTCTTATTTGTTTGCTAATCAGTTAATAAGTAAATTGATAAATAATAAATGAATTAACATTCAATTACCTCCTTTAATCGGACCCCAACTAGAATCGTTAATTGAAGAAATAGGTCAAGTTTTTCAAGTAAATAATCTTTTAGGTGATTTCAAAGATGTATTACAGCCAACTGATAATCTAACTAACTTACTTGCGCAACAACAAACTTTAAGGGCCCAACTTACAGAGTGGGCCGAACAAATTTCAAATATTGTGTTTCAAGACACAATTTCTATTAAAGCCGAATATTTTAATAAAGAGGGTTATGCTTTTTCTATTTTATCTAAAAAGTTAACTAAGTTAGAACATTACATGACTAATGCTTCTATATCTAATAATTCAATTATTGTATTGGGTAAAAGAGGAAGCCACCATATAATTACTAGTCCTACTATTCATAAAGTATCAATCGAATTAAATTTATTAGAAGAGCAAATTAATACTTACGTTAAACAAACTTATAACCAGGAACTTAAAAGATTATATTTTAGTTATTCTGAACTTTTTTCGCCCTTAGTAAATATGATTTCTAAATTAGATGTTGCATTAAGCGGGGCTATTGCGGCTATTAAATTCAATTATACTAAACCTTGCTTAACACTAGCGAAACCCCAACAAACCAAAGGTTTTATAGAAGCAATTAACTTACGACACCCATTAGTAGAACAATTAAACACTCAAGAAGAATGTGTAGCTCATAATATTAGTTTAGAGGATAAGGGAATGTTAATATTCTCAGTAAATGGTGCAGGTAAATCTACTCTACTTAGAGCAATCGGAATCAACGTAATCTTAGCTCAAGCAGGAATGTATGTAGCTGCAGATTCATTTAAATTAAGGCCTTATAATTATTTAATTACTCGTATTTTAGGGGGAGACGATCTTCATAAAGGCCAAGGTACTTTTGAGGTCGAAATGAGAGATCTTTCAACTATATTAAAGTTAGGTAATTATAACAGTTTAATATTAGGTGACGAAATTTGTCATGGAACAGAAGTTAGTTCAGGAACAGCGATATTGGCTGCAACAATTGAAAGATTAACAACTGCACAAACTAGTTTTGTTCTTTCTACTCATTTACATCGAGTTTGTTCTTTAATTGATTCGCCAGTTCGGTGCTATCATTTATCTGTTATTCAACAAGAAGATTCGGGCCTAATTTATGAACGTAAATTGAAACCTGGCCCAGGGCCCTCTCAATATGGCATTGAAGTTATGGGTCACATAATTAATGATAAAAAATTTTATAACAGTGCTTTGAAATACCGTAAACTTATTAACTGGGAGCTACCATCCCGAAATGAGTTTAGCCCTTTAACAGTATTCCGCCCTTCTAAATATAATGCTCAAGTTTTTATTGATTCGTGTGAAATATGCGGAGCTCCAGCAGAAGCTATTCACCACATTCAACCTAAGAGTGAATTTAAAAATCAACCTGAGAGATTATGTAATAAAAAATTAAATCGAAAATCTAACTTGGTGCCAGTTTGTTCAAGCTGCCATTTAAATATTCACAGAAATAAAATCTCTATTTTAGGTTGGAAGAGAACCCCAGGACATAAGAAATTATATTGGGTTTATCTTAATGAATCTTTAGACAGTGGAACTGAGTAAAGTCTAGGGTCTATCGGTAAGGACGTGAAATACGAAATAACAAGGGAGAGACTTTGAACTTGTTTGTCCTAACTGAAAAGGGTGAATTGAATAGTTAATTGAAACATCTTACTAGACTATGAGGAATACATCAACTGAGATTCCGTGCGTAGCGGCGAGCGATAGCGGAGGAATTGTCTCAAATAGATAATTAAGATGATTGGACATCTAGACTAAACCCCGATAGACACCTATAGAGAAAGTACCGTGAGGGAAAGACTTAGAATTGGTTCTAAAAGTTACCTTTTGCATAATGGGCCTGCAAGACAAAATTTGGCAAGCTTAAGTAGTAAATGAAGGCGTAGTGAAAGCAAGAGAAAACTCGTCAGTCAAATTACCCGAAACCAAGTGATCTAACCATGGCCAGGTAGCTATGCTGACCGAACCAGTGATTGTGGCAAAAATCTTGGATGAGCTGTGGTTAGCGGTGAAATACTAGTCGAACTTGGATATAGCTGGTTCTCTACGAAACTTATCTTAGTAAGGCGCCCCAAGTTGATTCGCCCCCAAACCCGGGGGCTTGAATTACTGGTGTAGTAAGACTATGGCGATAAGGCCTCTAGTCAAAAGGGGTAAGCCCTAACCAGAAATTAAAGTCACTAATACAGATTAAGTGTATAAAGAGGGTTCAACTTAGACAAACAGGAAGTAGGCTTGGAAACAGCCATCTGCACAGGAAAACGTAAAAGTTCACTGAATGAGCTAGGAAACTCTAAGAATTAAGGCGGCTAAATCTGTAACTGAAATTCTGGAAGCCAGACGGCAACTGTAAGGAAGCCATATTGCAAGGAAATATCAACTGGCTTGGTAGTAGAGCGTTCTGTAGGCACGACACGTGCACACCTCGTGAGATAAAACAGAAGTGATAATGCAGGCATGAGTAGTACAAGATTTACTCCCAAATAAATAGATATATACAGCTTCTAAGGGCATTACGCCCGATGGATTATAATTCTTGTTCTTATTCAGGAAAAATATTATGGTACAAAGTACCTTCAACTGTTATTTATGGGACTTATATCTAGGCATAATTTTTCTTAAGGAACTCGGCAAAATAAGATCTCGGCTGTTTACCAAAAACATAGCTCTCTGCTAAAGATTACTGAAGTATAGAGGGTGAATTCTGCCCAATGGTTGTATAGTGAAACTGAGGACTAACGTCTAAAGCGAAACCCAACTGAATGGCCGCGGTAACTCTGACCGTGATAATGTAGCACAATAAATAGCCAATTAATTGTTGGCGGGTATGAATGGAACCACGAGGGTCTTACTGTCTCAAGAGGAAAGCCGATGAAATTATAGTTGTAGTGAAGATACTACATAAACATTGTAAGACGAAAAGACCCTATCGAGCTTTACTGGATATCGATAACGTTAACTTAAAATGATCGATACTAAGTATCCTAATTTTGAGTTAATAATTTTTGTTGGTAAGACAGTTTAGTTGGGGCGACTACCTTTGAATAAGAAACGAAGGCGAGCTTATGGTATATAAAGCTAATCTCATTAGCCTGACAGTGAGGGGGACACCCCTAGCTGGCACAAGGACTATGTCCTATGTGGGCGATAATGACCCGATATGATAGTCCAAAATAAATATCGAAAGCGGATAAAAGCTACCGTAGGGATAACAGCGTAATATTGTCGGAGAGTTCTTATCGAGGACAGTGTTTGCGACCTCGATGTTGAATTGCGGTGCCCTGGTGCTGTAGAAGGTACCCTAGGTTGGTCTGTTCGACCATGAAAACCGTACATGATTTGAGTTCAGAGCGTGGTGACACAGCTCGGTTTCTATCTACCATGTTCAATCCCAACTTTTCTGAGTCCTAGTACGCAAGGAATGGTCTCAGCGATGCTCGACTATATTGGCCCCATCGACGTAATCAACTTCTGGCTGCTGCAAAGAAGGAAAACAAAAGGTTAAGGGATTAATAGGGTGCCACGAAAGTGGCGTATCTTCTCATATGCCATGTGGGTGCATAGCCCCTGGCATACTATGGAATTAACACTAGGGCTCATCATACTAATAGTGTTAACGTATGGATTAAAGGCCCCGACTTTAAGATTGGCTATGCTACTTGCGGGTGCTGTGGGGGTTGCTGGGCTATTAGCTGAGCCCCATCTATTATGTTGGACACAGGCTATTAAGATGTTGGTGATGCTAGGTGGGTTAGCCATATTATGTATGCTGGACCATCGAACATCGCATCGATCAAGCTCTTTATTGATTTTATTAGTGATCTTAGGTAATTTATTACTTATTGGATCAACAAATTTAATTTCTATATATTTAGCATTAGAAATGCAAACATTATGTATGTTTATCTTAGTGGCTTATAATAAAAATTCATTGTTATCGGCAGAAGCTGGGCTGAAATACTTCGTGTTAGGAGCACTATCTTCGGGATTGTTCCTCTTTGGTTGTGCCTTAATTTATGGCTCCACAGGAGAGCTTGAACTTCAATTTATTCGTATGAGTGTAATATCTTATGGGACATTAGCTGGTAAGTGTCTTATTACTATCTCATTGTTATTTAAAGTATCTGCAGCTCCATTTCATATGTGGGCCCCCGATGTCTACGAGGGGGCTCCAACTTGGGTAGCTGCACTATTATCTATCGTGCCTAAATTGGGGGTATTAGCTATTATAGTACAAATAGGCTTAAATGAAATGGGATTATTAATAGCCGGATTAATCTCTTTGATTGTGGGGGCTATAGGAGCTTTGAATCAAACTCGAATAAAAAGACTATTAGCTTATAGCGGGATAAGCCATATGGGGTTTGTGTTGCTTGGAATAGCTATTGGGTCTATAGAAAGTCTTCAGGCGAGTTTAATGTATATAGGTGCCTATATAATAACTCAAGTATTACTTTGGTCTGTAGTATTAATATTATCTCCTAAAAGAGACATGCTTATTGAATTTAGTGGTGTTTCAAGATTAAATCCAATGTTAGCATTAGCATTAGCTACAGGTTTATTGTCTACTGCAGGAATTCCTCCTTTAGTTGGGTTTTTAACTAAATGGTATATTATCTTAGCAGCTGTTGGTCAAGGTTACTATCTTAGCGCTCTAATAGCTTTAGTCTGTTCCGTGATAGCTGGAGTTTATTACCTCAGATTAGTTAAAATTATGTTTTATCAGCCCTTGTTTACGCCTTTAGTAATAACAAATATACTTAACTTTTCACGAGGCAGCGTAGCACCGGAAGAAACAGGTCTAGGCAAAGCAATACTAATAGGGGTAAGCTTATATTTAGTACTAACAATTATAGTATGTCCTAGTTTATTTTTTCAGTTAACACATTTGATTATTTTAGATTTATTCCCATGTATCTTCTAGTTATATTAATACCGTTACTAAGCGCAGTCGGAAGCGGACTAGGGGGTCGCTATCTAGGAAGAAAAGGGGCTGGCTTGTTAAGTTCTGTGTGGGTTCTCGCCAGTAGCCTCCTTTCTTTTGTATTATGCTATGAAATCCTTATTAATGGGTCTACAGTATATATAGAGTTAGGCAGATGGATAGAGTCAGATTTATTAATAACTAACTTTGGTTTACAATTTGATATGGTAACAGCTGTGATGTTAATAGTAGTAACCACAATTAGCGGGCTAGTTCATGTTTATTCTACAAGTTATATGAGAGAAGATCCTCATCTACCTAGATTTATGAGCTATCTATCTCTATTTACCTTTTTTATGTTGGTTTTAGTTACTAGTAATAATTATGTGCAATTATTTATTGGTTGGGAAGGTGTTGGTTTGTGTTCTTACTTATTAATTAACTTTTGGTTTACGCGCATACAAGCTAACARGGSGGCAATCAAGGCAATGTTAATCAATAGAATAGGAGATATAGGATTAATGTTAGCTATTATATTAATCTGGAAAGAATTTGGGGTATTAGATTACTGTAGTTTATTCTCCGCTTTAACACCATCTTCAGCTTGTACTTGGATTTGTATATTACTAACTATAGGGGCTGTAGGAAAATCTGCCCAATTAGGGTTACATACTTGGTTGCCGGATGCTATGGAGGGTCCCACACCTGTTTCGGCCCTAATTCATGCCGCAACAATGGTAACAGCAGGGGTATTCTTAATTATAAGATCAGCTCCCCTTTTTGATTACTCTCCAACTGCAACAATTATTGTGGGTTTAGTTGGCTCTTTAACTGCTTTCTTTGCAGCTACAGTAGGATTAGTTCAATCGGACATAAAAAAAGTTATTGCTTATTCTACTTGTAGTCAACTAGGATACATGGTAATGGCTTGTGGTACTTATAGCTGTTTAAGTAGTTTATATCATCTACTAACTCATGCTTTCTTTAAGGCTTTACTGTTCTTAGGAGCAGGTTCAATAATTCATGCTCTTTTAGATGAACAAGATCTTAGGAAGATGGGGGGAATAGTCCGGGGTTTACCTTTAACATATGTATTAATGTTGATTGGTTCATTGTCTTTAGCTGGTTTTCCCTATTTATCTGGATTTTACTCTAAAGATTTAATATTAGAGTTAACTTATAATAGCTATTGTTTAATATCTATATATTGGTTAGCTTCAATTACAGCTTTCTTAACTGCTTTTTATTCATTCCGATTAATATACTTAAGTTTTGTGTCTAAGCCTAATTTAACACATGTAAGCGCACAACACTTACAAGAAGCTGATTGGAACTTATTGGGTCCTTTATTAGTATTAGCAATAGGGAGTATTTTAGTTGGTTATATCGCCCAAAATATGGTGTTTGCGCCAGGTATACGTCCCTTGCCGCTTGTGCCCACAATAGTCTCTTTAGCACCAGTTATTATGGCCGTAACAGGAATATTACTAGTGTTTATACTTCGTCCATATATTATTTATTATATTACACGCCCTAGCATATATGGTTTCTTATTTTATGCCTGGGAATTTAATCAAATAGCAAATTATTATATTGGAAGCTCAGTTTGGAAGTTTGGCCATWTTGTKTCTTATCGTACTATAGATAGGGGTATTTTAGAGATTTTGGGCCCCACTGGAATAGCTCAATTCATGGTTGATAGAACTAAAGAGTTAAGTAGCTTACAATCTGGTTTATTATTTAATTATGCATTAATGATATTAGTTGGAACAGCTATCGCACTTAAGTACCTAGTCGTAAATTAAAGATAGGGTGAAAGAAAGTGCTTTTCCAAGTCCAGAGTAATCTCCTAAAATAGGAGCAAACTAGCCGCAGGGTAGTGGCTGGTAATTATATATTAATATGATATTAGCTTGTACAGTGGGCTCTATATTAATAAGTATAGTAATAATAGCATTAACTCCAAGGGAAAATAGTACGAAATTACGCCAGCAAGCGTTAGAGTGGTCTTTGATTACATTTGCTCTTTCTCTTTTATTATTAGTTAACCTTCATCAAGAAGCTCAATTTCAACAGATAATAAAATTCAATTGGGTAAGTACAATAGGATGGTTTGAAGGTTCTCCGATATTGTTTGCTATTGACGGGATCTCTATATTTTTCATTATACTAAGTACTTTATTAACACCAATTTGTATTTTAGTAAGTTGGAATAGTATTAAGTTTCTTATTAAAGAGTTTATTATGTGCCTTTTAGGCATGGAATTACTATTAATTGGGGTATTCTCAACATTAGATCTGTTAATATTTTATGTGTTGTTTGAAAGCATATTAATACCTATGTTTTTAATAATAGGAATATGGGGAGCTCGGGCAGAGAAAATAAAAGCTGCCTATTATTTCTTCTTTTATACTTTAGTTGGTTCAATATTAATGTTGCTTAGCATAGCAGTTATTTATAGGATAACAGGTACAACTGATTATTTATCTTTAACTAATATTCAGATTGATAGTAACATTCAAATTTGGTTATTTATAGGTTTCTTCCTTAGTTTAGCAGTTAAGATACCAATGATACCCTTTCATATATGGTTGCCCCTTGCGCATGTTGAGGCTCCTTTAGCTGGTTCAGTGATTCTAGCTGGAATATTATTAAAATTAGGAGGTTATGGATTCATTCGATTCGCTTGGCCTCTTTTCCCCGAAGCAACAGAGTATTTAGCACCAGTCATACTAACGTTATCATTAATAGCAGTGATATATGGAAGTTTAACCACTTGCAGACAGGTAGAYGCAAAACGTTTGATAGCCTATTCCTCGGTAGCTCATATGGGAATAGTTACAATAGGTTTGTTTACTCATACGATGGAGGGTCTAATAGCCTCTATATTCTTAATGATAGCTCATGGAGTGGTTAGCCCCGCTTTATTTATAGCAGTAACGTTGCTCTATGAGAGACATCATACAAGATTAATTAGGTATTATAGGGGAGTAGTTATGACTATGCCCTTATTTTCTATCATATTTATGGTGTTTACTTTAGCTAATATCGCTGTTCCTCTTAGTTGTAATTTTGTTGGAGAATTTTTATCTTTAGTAGCTGCTTTTTCTACTAGTACATCATTAGGTATTCTTACCTCAACTAGTATGGTTATAGCTGCTGCTTATTCATTGTATTTATATAATAGAATTTGTTTTGGGCAACTTTCTCCATACTTAATATTTTCGAGAGATATTAATAGACGAGAGTTTAACGGGCAATTACCGCTAATAGTAGCTATAGTACTATTGGGGGTAATTCCATACCCCTTAATCGAGTTAGTTCGTGTATGTTTGCCTAGATTTTTATAATTTTCCTCTTTCCTGTACCTATTTGGTTTATATGTGTATCTATTTATTTTTAATAGTGGTAGGGGCAGGAGTTGAACCTGCATAATCAGATTATGAGTCTGAGAACTTACCGTTAGTTGACCCTACAAGCTGAGCTTAGCTAAGCACTATGTAACTATGGCCAAGGCTAAGAGCCCCACCAGTAAATACATACATATAAAAACAACCAAACCACATCTACAAAATGCCAATACCAACTAGCAGCCTCAAAACCAAAATGATGATGACGAGTATAATGATAGCCTATTAATCTAGCTAAACATACAGCCAAAAATATAGTTCCAATTATAACATGAAAACCATGAAAACCTGTTGCCATAAAAAAGGTTGAACCATATACGGAGTCTGATATTGTAAAAGGTGCTTCGTAATACTCCATAGCTTGTAGGGCTGTAAACTGAAGTCCAAGTATTACAGTACAAGTAAGTGATTGTATGGCTTCTAATCTTTGTCCGCTAACTATGGCGTGATGTGCCCATGTAACTGTTGCTCCTGAACTAAGTAATATAGCTGTATTTAATAGGGGCACAGAAAATGGATCTAACACTTCTATACCAACAGGGGGCCAAACAGCTCCTAATTCTATAGTGGGAGATAAGCTACTATGAAAGAAAGCCCAAAAGAACGCAAAAAAGAAACAAACTTCAGAAGTAATAAAAAGGATCATACCATATCTTAATCCTCTTTTTACTATTTGAGTATGGTGTCCTTGAAAAGTGGCCTCTCTAATAATATCTCTCCACCAAACAAACATTGTCAATATTATTGTTATTGCTCCTAAATACATTATCCATGTATAACTATAATGAAAATATAATACTGAGCCTACTGTAATCAGAAGTGCCCCGATTGAGCCTATATAAGGCCATGGACTAGGATCCACTAAATGATAAGGGTGATAAGCCTTACTCATGGCTCCCCGGCGGGGAATCAAGCGGAGATTAATACTCCTACCCAACAATTATTCTAAGTATGGGTTAATGTAGATTTATACAATCATTAATGTATATGGTAGTTAACAAACAAAATACATATGCTTGAATTAAGGCCACGGCAATTTCTAGTATAGTTATAAAAACCATTACTAATATTGGGGCTAAGCTTAATACTAACATTCCATTACTAATCATTGCAAACCCAAAACTTGCAAATATAGCAAATAAAAGGTGCCCAGCCGATAAATTAGCAGCCAATCGAACACCTAAAGAAAGTGCTCGAGAAAAATAGATAAGTGTTTCAATCAATACTAATAGAGGGGCTAATAATAAAGGAGCCCCACTGGGCATCATCATTGAAGCAAAGTTCCAACGGTATTGTGTTATCCCCAATATTGTTACTGCTATTAAAATAGATACACTTAACCCGAAAGTAACAACAATATGGGCAGTAGGAGTAAATACATAGGGAAATAGACCTAACAGATTTAACCCAGCAATAAACGTAAATAAAGTTACAATAAAAATAAAATACTGAGTTCCCTTATTAGCTGTAGAATCTTTTACTAATCCTAAAAAGTGGGTATAAACAATTTCTTGTATAGCCTGCAATCTTGTAGGTATTAATTTATATGAACAACTTCCTATTAATATTGTACTAAATAGGATAAGCATCATAATAGAAGAATTAGTAATTATACCCCCAATTATCCGAACTACATTAAATTGATCAAAAAGAGAAGCTGCCATATTGAATATATGAAGGAAATGGGCTTATCTACGGAGTATATCTTGTAGTATAGCATATGCTCGATTAACCCCGAGTCCCTTAGTAGGGGCTAACCCCTCTTCCTGTAGTATACTTCTTATACGTAAGTTATTTTGAATTTTAGGTAAAATAAATAAACTCATAATACTATAAAGAGCTAACAAAGTTATTAATGTCCAGCTATATTGAGTTAAATAAGCAGTTATATCTAAATGAGGCATTATTCGATGATTGAAAGGTCCTTTAAAGATCAGCACATAATGAAGATAGCCAGCTGATATATCTATCCATGCTAACGGCCTCTATAACAATGGGCATAAAAGAGTGATTAGCGCCACATAACTCGGAACATTGACCATAAAATAATCCTGGTCTTTTAGCTAAAAATCCGGTTTGAATAAGGCGTCCGGGCACAGCATCCATTTTCATAGCTAATGAAGGTACAGCAAAGAATGAAAGCACATCTGCGCCTGTGACTAAAATTCTTACATAAGTATCAATAGGAACAACCATTCTATTGTCAACTTCTAATAGTCGGAGATCGCCGGGTTGAAGGTCACTCGTAGGTATCATGTAAGAATCAAATTCTAAGGTACTATCTTCACCTAAGGTAGTTTGATAATCTGAATACTCATAAGACCAATACCATTGATGACCTATGGCTTTTACTGTCACACCAGGTTCTACTACCTCATCCATCAAATAAAGTAGTTTTAAAGAAGGAAATGCTATAAACACTAGTATAATTGCTGGAATTATAGTCCAAACAATCTCTATTGTGACTCCTTCTATAAGATAACGATGATAAGCCTGGCTTGTTAATCCTCTTATAATTAACCATAATACAGTTGTTATAATAATAACTAAAATAAACATAATTTGGTTATGAAGGAATAGAATCTCTTCCATAACAGGACTAGCAGCATCTTGGAAGCTTAGTTGAAATGGCTCAGCCGCGTCACGTAGGAGCGAGGCCTCTAATAATGCATTAATTGGAGTTTTCATTCTTCTCTAGCCCTGTTACTYTGCTGGTACATCCAAAAGCTTTCCCAATTCCGTATATACGGCCCCAAGAGTGTTCTCACTTACTTTAAATTACTTTTAATCTRGAGTAAGC